TACTTGAAACAAAGACTCGATTGGCTAATGCTGAGACTAAAAATAAACAGAATTTCCTAGTTAAATTGGGTACTGCTGAGGAAAAAAAAAATTGCTTAGTTAAAATGTATGATCCTTTCTTAAACGGGATGTATCGTGGAAGGATGAAGAAAGTCTTTTCATCTTCAATCAAAACTTCGATAGAAAATTGCACAGAAACATCCGAACTAAATAAAATTCATGATATCCTTCTTCCCGATCCTAATTCTCCAGATTCTCCAGATTCTCCAGAATATCAAGATAAAATCGAAAGATCAGAAAAAAAAGAGGTGAAAATAGATTCAAAGAATAGGTTAAAGTTTTCATTGAACGCAATTCTAACTAAGCCTAAGCGTGAAAAAAAATCTATTGGAATGAACAAAATAGGTAAAAAACCCCTTCGGTGGTCATACAAATTAATCAACGAGTTGGAACAATATTTTAAAAAACGACGAAAAGAACAAGGTATAATGCAAGGGCTGGATCACCAGCTTAGAACAAGAAGATTTAAACGTATATCTTTTTTAACTCGTTCCAGACGAAGTTTTAAGAAATCTCAGTTCAAGAATTTTAATCTTTATAGAAAATTTAATAGAGAGTCTGGGTTTATAAGTTATTTCGAAGAACCTGATTTTCGTCGAGCCGTAATCAAAGGATCTATGCGCGTTCAAAGACGTAAAATGGTTATTTGGGGACCGTCCCAAGGAAATCCCCATTCACCACTTTTTTTGGAAAAAATGGAAGATTTTCCTTTTCCTATATCCGACCTAATGAAACTTTTTTTTAATATTAGAGGTTGGTTGGGTAAAAAGTCAGAATTTGAAATTTTAGATCAACAATTGCAAATAAAAAAAAACAACCAGGAAGACGTAATAGAATTCTGGGAGAACATTCCATATGCACAAAAAACAAGAAGTATTCTGTTACTAGCTCAATCAATTTTTAGAAGATATATTAAATTACCCTTATTAATAATAGCTAAGAATATTGGATGTATTTTATTACGGCAATCTCCGGAATGGTATGAGGATTTCCAAGATTGGAATAGAGAAATTTATCTAAAGTGTAGCTATAATGGTCTACAATTCTCCAAAACAGAATTTCCTAAAAATTGGTTAAGAGAAGGTTTTCAGATCAAAATCCTATATCCTTTTCATTTGAAACCTTGGCACAGATCTAAACTACGACTCTCTGATAGAGATCGAAAGCAACAAGATGATTTTGATTCTTGTTTTTTAACAGTTTTAGGAAAGGAAACAGAATATCCTTTTGGTCCTCCTCGAAAAACACCTTCCTTTTTTGAACCCATTTTTGAAGATATAGACTATAAAGTCGAAATAAAAAAATTGAATTTTAGAGTTCGAAGAGTTTTTAAAAAAATAACAAAAAAACAAGGAAAAGCAGTTTTATTTGTAAAACAAAAAATAAAAGAACTTTTAAAAGAAAATAAAATTCCATTATTTATACCGACAGAAATATATGAATCAAGTGAAACTCAAACAGAAAAGGATTCTATAATCAGCGCTCAGATAATTCAGGAATCACTTATTCAAAATCGATCTACAGGTTGGACAAATTATTCACAGGCCGAAAAAGAAATGAAACATAGAATTGATAGAAGAAACACAATCAGAAATCAAATAGAAATAATAAAAAAAAAGAATAAGAATAATGGAAATAATGGAGAATCACCCCCAAAAATTTGGAAAATATTAAAAAGAAAAAATATTGAATTAATAGTTAAATTTTTCATTGAAAAAATATACATAGATATCTTTCTATGTATCATTAATATGCGCAGAATCACTCTACAAATTTGTATGGAATCAACAAAAAAAATTCTTGATAAATACATTAACAATAATGAAATAAATAAAGATCAAGAAAAGATTAATAAAACAAAACAAAATAAAATTGACTTCATTTCGCCTATAACTATAAAAAAGGCTTTTGATAATCTTAGAAATAGTAAGCGGAAGTCACATATTTTTTTAAATTTATCTTACTTGTCACAAAAATATGTATTTTTAAAATTATCACAAACCCAAGTTATTAACTTCAATAAGTTAAGATCTCTTCTTCAATATAATGGACCTTCTTTTTTTCTTAAGAATGAAATAAAAGATCTTTTTGGAAGACAAGGAATATTGGATTCCGAAGTAAGACATAAGAAACTTCCAAATAATGCAATGAATCCATGGAAAAACTGGTTAAGAGGTCATTATCAATACGATTTATCGCAGATTACATGGTCTAGATTAGTCCCACAAAAATGGAGAAATGGACTAAATCAATGTCATACGTCTCAAAATAAGGATTTAAATAAACGGTATTCCTATGAAAAAGACCAATTATTTGATTCAAAAAAAAAACAAAATTTGAAAGTCTATTTATTACGAAATAAAGAGGAGAATTTTCAAAAAAACTATAGATATGATCTTTTATCATATAAATATATATATATTCATTCTGAAACTAAGAAGAAGGCCTCTATTTATAGATCATCATTAGAAACAAATAAGAATCAAGAAAATTCCAACAGAAATAACGAAAAAATTTTTAGCATACTCAAGAATATTCCTATCAAGAATGATCTAGGAAAAAGTGATATTATAGATAGGGAAAAAAATACAGATAGAAAATATTTGGGTTGGAAATTTAGTACAAATATTGAGGTTGAACCTAAAAAAGACCAAATCCGGGATAAACTTAATAATAAAGGTAATGGTCTTTTTTATCTTCCAATTGATTCAAATTCTGAAATCAATTACAAAAAGGTCTTTTTTGATTGGATGGGAATGTCTTTTGATTGGATGGGAATGAATGAAAAATTCTTAATCTTAAATCGCCTCATATCGAATCCGAAAGTTTTTTTCTTTCCAGAGTTTGTGATACTTTATCATAAATATAAAGAGAAACCTTGGTTTATCCCAAGCAACTTACTTCTTTTTAATTTGAATATAAATCCAAATTTTATTGAAAATCAAAATATCAAGGGAAAACAAGAGGAGGATGAGTTTTTTTTTAATTTTAGCCCATCAAATTCAAAACAATATTTTGAATTAAAGAATCAAAACAATATTGAAGAATATTTTTTAGAATCCATTGAAAAACTAAAAATATTCCTTAAAGGAGATTTTCCTTTGCAATTAAGATGGACTGGACGTTTGAATCAATTGAATCAAAAAATGCTGAATAATATCCAGATATATGGTCTGCTGGTTAGCCTCATAAATGTAAGAAAAATTACTATATCCTATATTCAAAGGAAAGAAATGAATCTGGATATAATGAGGAGGCGTTTAAATCTTACACAATTAACGAAAAAGGGAATATTAATTATGGAACCTGCCCGTCTATCTGTCAAAAATGACGGACAGTTTTTTATGTATCAAATCATAGGTATTTCCTTGGTTCATAAAAGTAAGCACCAAAGTAATCAAAGATACCGAAACCCCAAAAATGTTGCTAAGAATACTTTTGATGAATCCATTTCAAGACATAAAATAAAAACTCTAAATGGAGACAAAAATAATTTAGATTTGCTTGTTCCTGAAAAAATTTTCTCGTCTAGACGTCGTAGAGAATTGAGAATTCTAATTTCTTTCAATTTGAATTTAAAGAATCAGAATGGTGTGCATAGAAATAATTTATTTTGCAAGGAAAACAAGATAAAAAACTGGAGTCAATTTTTGGAGGAAAGTAAAATTTTTGACAGAAAAAAAAATGAATTAAATAAATTAAAGTTCTTTTTTTGGCCTAATTATCGATTAGAAGATTTAGCTTGTATGAATCGCTATTGGTTTGATACCAATAATGGGAGCCGCTTCAGTATGTTAAGGATATATATGTATCCCTGATTAAAAATTTTGAGTTTCCTATATATTCTATTGTTCTATCAATGATATTTTTCATTTTTTTTTTCATTTTTTCTTCTGTCCGCGACCATGTTATATGCAAGCAACCCGATGCGCATATGCGCTGTCTTACATCCCAGTCTAGGATACGTGAATATTAAGGAAAATGGGGTATCAATTAAATTAAAGCTATAAATTAATCAACAGAATAAATTAATCAATCAAATCTTCGGACTAAAGGTATCGTCTTTTTGTATCACTATACAAATGAACTCAAAAATCGGATTGATTAATAATTGAAAAAACTAGGAATGTATAAAGAAATTATAATTATTGTATATACTACATTAAAATTTGTGACATTATTATTACTGATCAATAAAATAAATATCTGTCTGTAAAAAGGGGAGTGTGAAATTCTTTTATGGTAAAAAATTCATTTATTTCAATTATTTTGCAAGAACAAGAAGAAAACAAAGAAAACAGAGGATCTGTTGAATTTCAAGTAGTAAGTTTCACCAACAAGATACGGAGGCTTACTTCACATTTGGAATTGCACAAAAAAGACTATTTATCTCAAAGAGGTCTGCGGAAAATTCTCGGAAAACGTCAACGGCTGCTGGCTTATTTGTCAAAAAAAAATAGAGCACGTTATAAAGAATTAATAGGGCAGTTGGATATTCGAGAGAGAAAAACTCGTTAATTTGAAGAGTTAGTTTGAATTATTGGCTTAAAGTTTGGTGAACTTCTTTTCGCTTTCAGCAATTCATGGAAGAATGAATCAGGAAAAACCTATGACTGTACCAGCTACAAGAAAAGACCTCATGATAGTCAATATGGGACCTCACCACCCATCAATGCATGGTGTTCTTCGACTCATTGTTACTTTAGATGGTGAAGATGTTATTGACTGTGAACCAATATTGGGTTATTTACACAGAGGTATGGAAAAAATTGCGGAAAATCGAACAATTATACAATATTTGCCTTATGTAACACGTTGGGATTATTTAGCTACTATGTTCACAGAAGCAATAACTGTAAATGCGCCAGAGCAATTAGGCAATATTCAAGTCCCTAAAAGGGCCAGTTATATCAGAGTCATTATGTTGGAGTTAAGTCGTATAGCTTCGCATTTGTTATGGCTTGGCCCTTTTATGGCAGATATTGGGGCACAGACTCCTTTCTTCTATATTTTTCGAGAAAGAGAATTGATATATGACCTATTCGAAGCTGCCACCGGTATGCGAATGATGCACAATTTTTTTCGTATTGGCGGAGTCGCTGCTGATTTACCTCATGGCTGGATAGATAAATGTTTGGATTTTTGCGATTATTTTTTAACAGGAATTGCTGAATATCAAAAGCTTATTACAAGGAATCCCATTTTTTTAGAACGAGTTGAAGGAGTAGGCATTATTGGTGGAGAGGAAGCAATAAATTGGGGTTTGTCGGGACCAATGCTACGAGCTTCCGGAATACAATGGGATCTTCGTAAAGTTGATCATTATGAGTGTTACGACGAATTTGATTGGGAAGTCCAATGGCAAAAAGAGGGGGATTCTTTAGCTCGTTATTTAGTACGAATCAGTGAAATGACAGAATCCATAAAAATAATTCAACAGGCCCTAGAAGGAATTCCTGGAGGGCCCTATGAAAATTTAGAAATCCGCCGCTTTGATAGAGTAAAAGATACTGTATGGAATGAGTTTGATTATCGATTCATTAGTAAAAAACCTTCTCCTACTTTTGAATTGTCGAAGCAAGAACTTTATGCAAGAGTGGAAGCACCAAAGGGAGAATTGGGAATTTTTCTGATAGGAGATAAGGGTGTTTTTCCTTGGCGATATAAAATTCGCCCACCGGGGTTTATTAATTTGCAAATTCTTCCTCAGTTAGTTAAAAGAATGAAATTGGCTGATATTATGACGATACTAGGTAGTATAGATATCATTATGGGAGAAGTTGATCGTTAAAATGATAATTGATACAACAGAAGTACAAGCTATCAATTCTTTTTCTAGATTGGAATCCTTAAAAGAGGTCTATGGAATCATATGGATGCTTATCCCTATTTTTACTCCTGTATTAGGAATCACAATAGGTGTATTAGTAATTGTTTGGTTAGAAAGAGAAATATCTGCAGGTATACAACAACGTATTGGTCCTGAATACGCAGGACCTTTGGGAATTCTTCAAGCTCTAGCAGATGGTACCAAATTACTTTTAAAAGAGAATCTTCTTCCATCTAGAGGAGATACTCGTTTATTCAGTATTGGACCATCTATAGCAGTCATATCAATTTTATTAAGTTATTTAGTAATTCCTTTTGGGTATCACCTTGTTCTAGCCGATCTCAGTATCGGTGTTTTTTTATGGATTGCTATTTCAAGTATTGCTCCTGTCGGCCTTCTTATGTCAGGATATGGCTCAAATAATAAATATTCTTTTTTAGGTGGTCTACGAGCTGCTGCTCAATCAATTAGTTATGAAATACCATTAACTCTATGTGTGTTATCAATATCTCTACGTGTGATTCGTTAAGACATAAAATTCCCCCGACTGCTTCTCTTTCTAGGAAGGAAGTGCCATGAGTTGAATCTCTATTTTTTTTATTCATTATTCGGGGGTTGATGAAGGAAACTAGATAGTTATATGAGTGAAAGAAACGGCTTCTAAATTTGCAGTAAAAGATTGAATCTCATTTTCTATGTACAAGAGTTAAGAAAAGTAAACATAAGTATTAGAGACTCTTTACCCCAAGATTGATTGACTAGTCATCATGACTTGAAGCGGGTTCAAAGGATCAACTTTATGAGGTTTTTACTACGTATGTATTACCAAAAGTAGATTCATAAAAATGAGTGGATAGCTAGGAACACTAATGTACACTAAGGATTCGTAATAGAGATTTTGTAAGTGTATTTTTCTGTGTATAAAAAGAATTAAAATTGGGGCTTTAAATTGGTAGAAATGATAAAGGAGTACTTCCCACGATTCCGATCCAGAGTATACTTCTATTCACCAATTAAGTAAATAACTATCAAGAACGAAGTAATCCTTTAACTTTGTTTAAAGTCCCCTTTTTTTGAGAAAGGAGAATAGGAACGAAAAAAAATCAAAAGACTGAATGCACTAGAAATAATCTATTTTTTTCTATCTCTATATAGAGATACAATTCTTGTCATGATTCGTGAACTAATGCAACGTCTAATTGGATTTCGTAATTGAAAACGTTAGGTTGAAATATCTATTCTATTGATATCGTTACAAGAAACATTTTATTCAAAGATTTAGTTATTACTCAACAAAGAAGAATTTAAATGATTAAAAGATAAGATGAATTCAGAAGCACTTTCTTATAATAGCAGACAGAATTCCAGTGTCTAATGGGGATCTTACAATGGATTTCATTTTATCTCTATCTATGTTACAAACATATCAAGAAAAATAATAATGGATGGGTCCTTAGATTTATTTGTGACCTTTGAGGAGCCGTATGAGATGAAAATCTCATGTACGGTTCTGCAATAGGGGTGGGAACAGTGATGTTATCATCTACTATGATTATCTAACAGTTCAAGTACAGTTGATATAGTTGAAGCCCAGTCAAAATATGGTTTTT